GGCGAGTACAGAACCACTATACTAGCACGGTCAACTATATTGAATAATTTATCTTATATAAATACATTACCCTAGGCGGATAGCGGGAATCGAACCCGCGTCTTCTCCTTGGCAAAGAGAAATTTTACCATTCGACTATACCCGCATTTTTCTCTTTCTCTTTTTGGTACGCAATATGTGGATCATATTTGTGAATAAGTATGTCGAATACTCTCTTCCCGGCCATTCCACTTACCAAAAATGATTAATTCAATTAATAGTCTTCTATCTCTTATTCTTAGATTTTATCTAATTCTATATTAATATCTAATTGTTTATTAATATACAATATATATCTAATATATAATTAGATAGAATTTATTTATTCTTTATTATTCTTATTTAGATTTTATTATTCTTTATAAAAATAAAAAAAAATATAGAATTTTAAGAAATTCTATTTATTATATTAGAAAATGATATTGATTAGAATATCAAAGAATATCAAATATTTGATATTTGATTCTAAAACCAAAAATCAAAAGAATATTAATAATATTCTTATTATTAAAATAAAAATGAATATAAAAAAAAGGATTATTAATATTATATATATAATATGTAATAATAGAATATATATAGAATTCTAAAAATATATAGAATTTGTTCTATAATTTATCCTGTTTTCCGGTACAATTTGATAAGAAGATTTTTTGACCCCTCCCCCTAATTTTTATTCATTTTTCTTTTTTCTTGCATTTCAAGAGTTATGCATTTTGAAGAATTATATTGCATTTTAATGTGTCTCGTACAACCGAAAGAATTCGGAGGGGGGGGGTTATCTGGAATGAATAGGGTCAAGAGATGAGAGAATTAAGGATACCTACCAGAAAGACTAATCCAATCCATAAGGATGTCCCCGAAAATACAACATTTTTGTTACTCGACCAACCCTCAGGAGAAGCAAATACAACGGGTACACTAATCAGTAAGATTAATGACGTAGCAATTAATGCAAAAACAGCCAATTGGAAAGCAATAGTCATCTTTCTAATCCTCCAAGTTACCAACGAAAGAACTATACCATTTGATCCCTCTCTTATTCAAAAAACAAATATAATTGTAAGAAAATGTATCATAGAGGGATTTTACATTTTACCATGAATCCATTAATTCTATATGACTTATTAACACCCCGTTAACACTTTATTCGGGCATGGGGTCAGGGGTAGTTTCTTTTTTTTTTTTTTACTTCACAAATGGTCGTGCTAGATGATGCATCTCTAAATAGATAGAGATAAATAGTCTTTTCAATTTACTCCAGATCTTTTTCTATAGGTAGTGATGGTATCCGTTCCTATGCTCTGGTCATGTTCTATTCGGTAGACTAAATTTTTAAAATTGAAAAAATAATTTATAAATTCTCTTTTGGAGAGATGGCCGAGTGGTTGATAGCTCCGGTCTTGAAAACCGGTATAGTTCAGAACAACGAACTATCGAGGGTTCGAATCCCTCTCTCTCCTTTTGCTTGGCGAATATATTTGTTTTTTTACTGGTTTTGCCTGGTTCAGTAGCATAAAGGTGAATGGCTCGGCTAGGTAGGATAGCCGAGCCAAAAAAAGAGGTTATATATAAATGAAATGGGTTGAAAAGAAAAGGAATGCTTTTTTTTTGAAGTATGACCCAATCTACCCAACTAGATCAAATATGTATTAGCCATGGTGGAAGTAAATGAAATACTACTTCAAGTAGTGGATCTCTTGCCTCAGTTAAGAGGAGTCATGGAGAGAACAGGCTCAAAATCGCGATCAATTCCTTTTTCAAATCCCGCAGCAGCCGCTCGAGCCCTTCCCGCGTGCCATAAATGACCTACGAAAAGGAAGAATCCTAGAACAAAATGAGAGGTAGCTAACCAACTTCTAGGAGAAACATAATTGACCGCATTGATCTCGGTAGCTACGCCACCCACAGAATTTAAAGAGCCCAACGGAGCATGGGTCATATATTCCGCGGAACGTCGTTCTTGCCAAGGTTGTATGTCTTTTTTCAGCCTATTTAAGTCCAAACCATTGGGACCCCTTAGAGGTTCTAACCAGGGAGCACGCAAATCCCAAAAACGCATAGTTTCACCTCCAAAAATAACTTCTCCGGTCGGGGAACGCATTAGATATTTACCTAAACCAGTAGGTCCTTGAGCAGATCCTACGTTAGCCCCAAGACGTTGGTCTCTAACTAGAAAAGTAAATGCTTGGGCTTGAGAAGCTTCTGGGCCGGTAGGCCCGTAAAACTCACTAGGATAAGCGGTATTATTGAACCAGACAAAGCAACAAGCAATGAAACCAAAAACAGATAAAGCAGCTAAACTATAAGACAAGTAAGCCTCTCCAGACCATACAAGCGCACGGCGAGCCCATGCAAAAGGTTTGGTTAAGATATGCCAGATTCCACCAAGTATACAAATGGAACCTATCCATACATGTCCTCCAATTATATCTTCGAAATCGTCCACACTAACAATCCA